GAGAATTTTGATTTTATTGAATTGAATTTCTAAATTTGGTCCAATCCGATAGGATAATAAAAAGAAAAGAAAAAGAAAGATTCGTTAGAACCTTATAACATAACAAAACAGCATTATCTAGTTATATATGGATAGCAAGAATTGTCTATATTGTCTATAAGAATACATGTTTAGTTATATATCAAAACAAGATATACAAATTTCCAATAGACAAATAGATTCTATGAAATCTCAAAAAATCCCGCGATTCTATTATATTATTCATTAAACATATGTATATTATTGTATATTATTTTATCGGTTAAATCTATTTATTTTATTTTATTTTTGAATCGCTTCATTCGCGAGGAGCTGTATGAGGTGAAAATCTCATGTACGGTTCTGTAATAGCGATGGAATTGAGAAACAACCATCAACTATAACCCCAAAAGAACCAGATTCCGTAAACAACATAGAGGAAGAATGAAAGGAATATCCTATCGAGGTAATCATATTTGCTTCGGAAGATATGCTCTTCAGGCACTTGAGCCCGCTTGGATCACATCTAGACAAATAGAAGCAGGGCGGCGGGCAATGTCACGAAATGTCCGCCGGGGTGGACAAATATGGGTACGCATATTTCCAGACAAACCGGTTACAGTAAGACCTACCGAAACGCGTATGGGTTCGGGAAAAGGATCTCCCGAATATTGGGTAGCTGTCGTTAAACCAGGTAGAATACTTTATGAAATGGGCGGAGTCGCAGAAAATATAGCCAGAAAGGCTATTTCAATAGCAGCATCCAAAATGCCTATACGAACTCAATTCATTATTTCGGGATAAAAATTCGAACCAAAGGAAAGAGATCTTTAGGATGAAAAAAAAAATTGCAATTGTAGGTTTCTTTTTTTTTTTTGAACACAGAGAATATTTTTTTTTTACTTCAACCTTTTGACTGAAAGAACAGATAAAAAAATGATATGATTCAACCTCAAACCCATTTGAATGTAGCCGATAACAGCGGAGCCCGCGAATTGATGTGTATTCGAATCATAGGAGCTAGTAATCGACGATATGCTTATATTGGTGACATTGTTGTTGCTGTAATAAAGGAAGCAGTACCAAATACGCCTTTAGAAAGATCAGAAGTGATTAGAGCTGTAATTGTACGTATTTGTAAAGAACTCAAACGTAAGAACGGTATGATAATACAGTATGATGATAATGCTGCGGTGGTCATTGATCAAGAAGGAAATCCAAAAGGAACTCGAATTTTTGGCGCAATCGCCCGGGAATTGAGACAGTTAAATTTCACTAAAATAGTTTCATTAGCACCCGAGGTATTATAAGACGAGACCATGATATAGATATATTATTTATGAATGAAATAGATTAATAGATTATGTCTCACACATATATCTTTTGTAGTAATTATTATATTTGTAGTAATTATTTTATTCTATTAATTATTTTATTCTATTAATATTAATAGATAGATTAATATATAGAATATATAATTCTAATTAGAATTAAATAGAAATTAAATAGAAATATATATTAAATATTCTATTAATTATCTATTTTCTTTCTATTTTTAATTAGATATGAATATGAAAATTAGATATGAAAATGATTTTCATTATATAATTCTAATTAAATTAGAATGAAAAATGAATTATTTAATTATATAAAGATATTAAATATAAATATTCAAAATCAAAATTAGAATTCAGAATTCTATTCTATGAATAAAAATCAAAAAATTATTCTATTTTTTAGAAATAGAATTCTTCTAAAAAATAGAATTCAATATGAGATATTCAATATTAGATATTTTATTGAATAAAAAATAGAACAAAGGAGCATGTTGATTATATCGAAAGTCAGGGGCAACAATCATTTTCGTTTATCATGGGTAAGGACACCATCGCTGACATAATAACCTCTATACGAAATGCTGACATGAATAGAAAAGGAAGAGTTCAAATCCCATCTACTAACATCACCGAAAACATTGTTAAAATACTTTTACGAGAGGGTTTTATTGAAAACGTGAGAAAACATAGGGAAAGCGACAAATATTTTTTAGTTTTAACTCTACGGTATAGAAGAAATAGGAAAGGATCATATAAAACTATTTTAAATTTAAAACGGATCAGTACACCTGGTCTACGAATCTATTCTAATTATCAACGAATTCCTAGAATTTTAGGAGGGATGGGGATTGTAATTCTTTCTACTTCTAGAGGTATAATGACAGATCGAGAGGCTCGATTAGAAAGAATCGGCGGAGAAGTTTTATGTTATATATGGTAATCTTTCTGATATCCGAATTATATGAGAAACTTCTATACATTTTTGTGAAAAAAGAGAGAAAACACAGGTTTCTAATATCACTCTTCATACATTAGTGAATGCATGAAGGGGGTTTAAATGAAATAGGAATAAAAGAAAAAAGAAAATGGATTCATGAGGGTTTAATTACTGAATCACTTCCCAGGGGTATGTTCCAGGTTCCTTTATATAATGAAAATAGGATTCTGGGCTATGTTTCCGAAAGGATTCGACGTACTCTTATTTTATATGTATACGAACGGGAAAGTAAAAATGGAAGTATAAGTCATTTAATTAGACTGTTTTTTCAACTTCAACATTTTTTTTTGGGGGGTACAATTAGAAGTTCAAAATTTAAGGAAACCCTATTTTCTTCCAATAAAGAGATTCGGGATTAAGTTAAGGACTGACAAATATGAAAATCAGGGCCTCTGTTCGTAAAATTTGTGAAAAATGTCGATTGATCCGTAGGCAGGGACGAATTATAGTAATTTGTTCCAATCCAAGACATAAACAAAGACAAGGATAATATTTCCACAAAAGAGGGCTTCTATTCGAAAGCACCGGATGCGCAAATCAAATAAATTTATATTCAATAAAATATATATATAATATATATCTAAAATCAAATATATAATTAATATTAATAATAAAATAATAAAAAGAAAAAGATTAATAAAAAAAAGAAATAAAAATCAATATTATATTAATTTAATTAGATTAATATATATAAATATATATATAAATATATAATTAATATATATAAATATATATATAAATATAAAAATAGAATATAATAATTTATATATAATTTATATAGAATATTCTATATAATAAGTATAAGTATTATAAGAAATATTATTGATAAAATATTATTGATATTTCAAATTTGAAATTCTATTTCAAATTAAAAAATTATATTCTATATTAATATTAATAGAATATTCTATATTAATATATTAATAGAAAGAAATAGTACAATTAATATAGAAAAATAAAATATTAATTCTAGTTAGAAAAGAAAATAGTAAAGGATCTGTTTTTGACATAAAATGGATATATCCATATATCTCGGACTCATATTTATGAAATAAGAAAAATATAATAAAATATGGCAAAACCTATACCAAAAATTGGTTCGCGTAAAAATGGACGTATTGGTTCGCGTAAGCATGCTCGTAAAATACCAAAGGGAGTTATTCATGTTCAAGCTAGTTTCAACAATACCATTGTGACTGTTACAGATGTACGGGGTCGGGTGATTTCTTGGTCCTCCGCCGGTACTTGTGGATTCAAGGGTACACGAAGGGGGACACCATTCGCCGCTCAAACCGCAGCAGGAAATGCTATTCGAACAGTAGCGGATCAAGGCATGCAACGAGCGGAAGTCATGATAAAAGGTCCCGGCCTCGGAAGAGATGCAGCATTAAGAGCTATTCGTAGAAGTGGTATACTATTAAATTTTATACGGGATGTAACCCCTATGCCACATAATGGATGTAGGTCCCCTAAAAAAAGACGTGTGTAAAACTAAAAATAAACATTGAAGAGATTTCAAGAGAAATAAACAATTCAAGGGTTTGATCAAAATAAAATCTAAAATATATTACTATGGTTCGAGAGAAAGTAAGAGTATCTACTCGGACACTACATTGGAAGTGTGTTGAATCAAGAGTAGACAGTAAGCGTCTTTATTATGGACGCTTTATTCTGTCTCCACTTATGAAAGGCCAAGCCGATACAATAGGCATTGCGATGCGAAGAGTTTTGCTCGGAGAAATAGAGGGAACATGTATCACACGTGCAAAATCTGAGAAAATACCACATGAATATTCTACCATAGTAGGTATTCAAGAATCAGTACATGAAATTTTAATGAATTTGAAAGAAATTGTATTGAGAAGTAATCTGTATGGAACTCGGGACGCGTCTATTTGTGTCAAGGGTCCTGGATATGTAACCGCTCAAGACATCATTTTACCACCTTCTGTGGAAATCGTTGATAATACACAACATATAGCTAACCTAACAGAACCTATTAATTTGTGTATTGGATTACAAATCGAGAGGAATCGCGGATATCGTATAAAAACACTAAATAACTTTCAAGACGGAAGTTATCCTATCGATGCTGTATTCATGCCTGTTCGAAATGCAAATCATAGTATTCATTCTTATGTGAATGGGAATGAAAAACAAGAGATACTCTTTCTCGAAATATGGACAAATGGAAGTTTAACTCCTAAAGAAGCGCTTTATGAAGCCTCCCGGAATTTGATTGATTTATTTATTCCTTTTTTACATGCGGAAGAAGAAAACTTAAATTTAGAAAACAATCAACACAAAGTTACTTTACCCCTTTTTACTTTTCATGATATATTGGCTAAACTAAGGAAAAATAAAAAAGAAATAGCATTGAAATCCATTTTTATTGACCAATTAGAATTGCCTCCCAGGATCTATAATTGTCTCAAAAGGTCCAATATACATACATTATTGGAACTTTTGAATAACAGTCAAGAAGACCTTATGAAAATTGAATATTTTCGCGTAGAAGATGTAAAACATATATTGGACATTTTAGAAATAGAAAAGCATTTTGCATAAATTTGAAATCCATTGGATTTTTTTTTCATCTTTCTTTTTTCTAAAAAGAAAGATGAAAATATGGAGTTTCCATTTTTAGC